GCATCCTGTATTGTTGAATAGAGCACCCACCTTGCACAGATTAGGCATACAGGCTTTCCAACCCATTTTAGTGGAGGGGCGCGCTATTTGTTTACACCCATTAGTTTGTAAGGGTTTCAATGCAGACTTTGATGGAGATCAAATGGCTGTTCATGTACCTTTATCTTTGGAAGCTCAAGCGGAGGCTCGTTTACTTATGTTTTCTCATATAAATCTCTTGTCTCCAGCTATTGGGGATCCCATTTCCGTACCAACTCAAGATATGCTTATCGGACTCTATGTATTAACGATCAGGAATCGTAGAGGTATTTGTGCAAATAGGCATAATACATATAATCGCGGAAACTATCAAAATAATACAGTTGACAATAATGACTATAAATATACGAAAGAGAAAGAACTGTATTTTTGTAGTTCCTATGATGTACTTGGAGCTTATCGGCAGAAACGAATCAGTTTAGATAGTCCTTTGTGGCTCCGATGGAGACTAGATCAACGTGTCATTGGCTCAAGAGAAGTTCCCATCGAACTTCAATATGAATCTTTGGGTACTTATCATGAGATTTATGAGCACTATCTAATAGTAGGAAGTGTCAAAAAAGAAATCCATTGTATATACATTCGAACCACTCTTGGTCATATTTCTTTTTATCGAGAAATAGAAGAAGCCATACAGGGGTTTTGTCGGGCCTATTCATACGCTATCTAAACTAATAAATTAGATTAGGTGATGCCCGTGCCCATAGGAATTCGGGTCTCTCCAGTTTCACTGGTATCATAATTTCTTAATTTTTGCGTGAATCAAGATTGAGATTGAGGAAAGGAAGTTTTCGAATCACTGACTCAGGCCCATTGTCGAATCCTACTCAGCAGAATATAGAGGTACTTATGGCAGAACGGGCTGATCTGGTCTTTCACAATAAAGTGATAAATGGAACTGCTATGAAACGACTTATTAGCAGATTAATAGATCATTTCGGAATGGCATATACATCACACATCCTGGATCAAGTAAAGACTTTGGGTTTCCAGCAAGCCACTGCTACATCTATTTCATTAGGAATTGATGATCTTTTAACAATACCTTCTAAGGGATGGTTAGTCCAAGACACTGAACAACAAAGTTTTATTTTTGAAAAACACCATCATTATGGAAATGTACATGCGGTAGAAAAATTACGTCAATCCATTGAGATATGGTATGCTACAAGTGAATATTTGAGACAAGAAATGAATCCTAATTTTCGGATGACTGATCCTTCTAATCCAGTCCATCTGATGTCCTTTTCGGGAGCTAGAGGAAATGCATCTCAGATACACCAATTAGTAGGTATGAGAGGATTAATGTCGGATCCCCAAGGACAAATGATTGATTTACCCATTCAAAGCAATTTACGCGAAGGGCTTTCTTTGACAGAATATATAATTTCCTGCTACGGAGCCCGCAAAGGAGTTGTAGATACTGCTGTACGAACATCAGATGCCGGATACCTCACGCGTAGACTTGTTGAAGTAGTTCAACACATTATTGTACGTAGAACGGATTGTGGTACTATCCGAGGTATTTCCGTGAGTCCTCGAAATGGGATGACGGAAAAAATTTTTGTCCAAACACTAATTGGTCGCGTATTAGCAGACAATATATATATGGGTCTACGATGCATTGCCGCTCGAAATCAAGATATTGGGATTGGACTTGTCAATCGATTCATAACTTTTCGTGCACAACCAATATATATTCGAACCCCCTTTACTTGCAAGAGTGCATCTTGGATCTGTCAATTATGTTATGGTCGGAGTCCCACTCACGGCGACCTGGTCGAATTGGGAGAAGCCGTAGGTATTATTGCGGGTCAATCAATTGGGGAACCAGGGACTCAACTAACATTAAGAACTTTTCATACCGGTGGAGTATTCACAGGTGATACTGCCGAACATGTACGAGCTCCCTCTAATGGAAAAATAAAATTTAATGAGGATTTGGTTTATCCCACACGTACCCGTCATGGGCATCCTGCTTTTCTATGTTCTATAGACTTGTATGTAACTATTGAGACTCGGGATATTATCCATAATGTGAATATTCCACCAAAAAGTTTGATTTTAGTTCAAAATGATCAATATGTAGAATCAGAACAAGTGATTGCTGAGATTCGTGCCGGAACGTCTACTTTTCGTTTTAAAGAGAAGGTACGAAAACATATTTATTCTGAATCAGAGGGAGAAATGCACTGGAGTACCGATGTCCACCATGCATCTGAATATACACATGGTAATGTTCATCTATTACCAAAAACAAGTCATTTATGGATATTAGCGGGAGGTCCGCGCAGATCCAGTATAGTGTCTTTTTCACTCCACAAAGATCAAGATCAAATGAATGTTCATTCTTTTTCTTTCGAAGAAAGATATATCTTTGACCTCTCAATGACTAATCATCGAGTAAGACATAAATTGTTGGATACTTCTGGTAAAAAAGATAGGGAAATTCTTGACTATTCAAGACCTGATCGAATCATATCCAATGGTCGTTGGAATTTCATATATCCTTCTATTCTCCAAGAAAATTCTGATTTCTTGGCGAAAAAACGAAGAAATAGATTCATTATCCCATTACAATATGATCAAGAACGAGATAAAGAACTAATGCCCTGTTTTGGTATTTCGATTGAAATACCCATAAATGGTATTTTACGTAGAAATAGTATTCTTGCTTATTTTGATGATCCACGATACAGAAGAAATAATTCAGGAATTACTAAATATGGGACCATAGAGGTAGATTCAATCATAAAAAACATAAAAAAAGAGGATTTGATTGAGTATCGAGGAGCAAAAGAATTTAGTCCGAAATACCAGAAAGTAGATCGGTTTTTTTTCATTCTCGAAGAAGTGCATATCTTACCCGGATCTTCGTTCATAATGGTCCGGAACAATACTATCATTGGAGTAGATACACAACTCGCTTTAAATACAAGAAGCCGGGTAGGCGGATTAGTCCGAGTGGAGAGAAAAAAAAAAAGTATTGAACTGAAAATCTTTTCTGGAGATATTTATTTTCCTGGAGAAACAGATAAGATATCCAGGCACAGCGGCATTTTGATACCACCAGAGACGGAAAAAAAAAATTCTAAGAAATCAAAAAAATTTAAAAATTGGATCTATGTCCAACGGATTACACCCACCAAGAAAAAGTATTTTGTTTCGGTTCGGTCCGTAGTCACATATGAAATAGCTGATGGGATAAATTTAGCAACACTTTTCCCTCGGGATCTCTTGCAGGAAAAGGATAATGTCCAACTTAGAGTTGTCAATTATATCTTTTATGGAAATGGCAAGTCAATTCGAGGAATTTATCACACAAGTATTCAATTAGTTCGGACTTGCTTAGTATTGAATTGGGACCAAGAAAAAAATGGTTCTATAGAAGAGGTTCATGCTTCCTTTGTTGAGGTAAGGACAAATGATCTGATTCGCGATTTCATAAGAATTGAGTTAGTCAAGTCCACTATTTCGTATACCGGAAAAAAGTATGATAGGGCAAGTTCTGTATTGATTTCCGATAATGGATTAGATCGTACCAATATCAATCCTTTTTATTCCAAGGCGAAGATTCAATCACTTATCCAACATCAAGGAACTATTGGTACGTTGTTGAATCGAAATAAAAATAAGGAATGCCAATCTTTGATAATTTTGTCATCATCCAATCGTTCTCGAATTGGTCCATTCAATGGCTCGAAATATAACAATGTGACAAAAGAATCAGATCCCATAATCAAAATTAGGGATTTGCTGGGTCCCTTAGGGACTATTGTCCCTAAAATAGCGAATTTTTTTTCATCTTACTATTTATATTTAATAACTCATAATCATATCTTGTTAAAGAAATATTTGCTACTTGACAATTTTAAACAGACTTTCCAAGTACTTAAATACTGTTTAATAGATGAAAATAGGAGGATTTATAATCCCGATCCATGCGGTAACATAATTTTGAATCCACTCCATTTGAATTGGTGCTTTCTCCATCACGATTATTGTGAAGAGACATCTACAATAATTAGCCTTGGACAATTTATTTGTGAAAATGTATGTCTATTCAAATACGAATCACACGTAAAAAAATCTGGTCAAATTTTAATTGTTCATGTTGACTCCTTAGTTATAAGATCAGCTAAACCCTATTTGGCCACTCCAGGAGCAACTGTTCATAGCCATTATGGAGAAATCCTTTACGAAGGAGATACATTAGTTACATTTATATATGAAAAATCGAGATCTGGTGACATAACGCAAGGTCTTCCAAAAGTGGAACAAATCTTAGAAGTGCGTTCGATTGATTCAATATCGATGAACCTAGAAAGGAGAGTTGAAGGTTGGAACGAACGTATACAAAGAATTCTTGGAATCCCCTGGGGATTCTTGATTGGAGCTGAGCTAACCATAGCCCAAAGTCGTATTTCTTTGGTTAATAAGATCCAAAAGGTTTATCGATCCCAGGGGGTACAGATCCATAATAGACATATAGAAATTATTGTACGTCAAGTAACATCAAAAGTGTTGGTTTCAGAAGATGGAATGTCTAATGTTTTTTTACCTGGAGAATTAATCGGCTTTTTGCGAGCGGAACGAGCAGGGCGTGCTTTGGACGAAGCGATCTGTTATCGGGCAATCTTATTGGGAATAACGAGGGCATCTCTAAATACTCAAAGTTTCATATCCGAAGCAAGTTTTCAAGAAACCGCTCGAGTTTTAGCGAAAGCTGCTCTACGAGGTCGTATTGATTGGTTGAAAGGCCTGAAAGAGAACGTTGTTCTGGGGGGGATTATACCTGTTGGTACTGGATTCAAAAAATTAGTACACCCTTCAAGGCAAGACAAGAACATTCATTTGGAAATCAAAAGAAAGAATCTATTCGAGTTGGAAATAAGAGATATTTTGTTACACCATAGAGAATTATTTTGTTCTTACGTCCAAAACTATTTCCATGAGACATCAGAACAATCATTTACCCGATTTAATGATTCCTAAGAGCGGATTCTTTCCTTTCACTTTAACTATCTTTCAATTATCTGGTCCGATTATTGATTTGGTAAAAAATAAAATAAGTAATTAAATTGGTAATAAATAAAAAAAAAAAAAAATAAGTAATTAAAAGAAATTAATGGTTTGGGTCGTGTATCAACGGTCAATCCCCCGTAGAAGGTTCCATCGGAACAATTATTTATTTCAGGGTACCTCGTCTCTTTGTTAAAAAAAAAGGAAGTCTGGGGAAAAATGACAAGAAGATATTGGAACATCAATTTGGAAGAGATGATGGAAGCAGGAGTTCATTTTGGTCATGGTACTAAGAAATGGAATCCTAGAATGGCCCCTTACATCTCTGCAAAGCGTAAAGGTATTCATATTACAAATCTCACTAGAACTGCTCGTTTTTTATCAGAAACCTGTGATTTAGTTTTTGATGCAGCAAGTAGGGGAAAAAACTTCTTAATCGTTGGTACAAAAAATAAAGCAGCGGATTCAGTAGCATCAGCTGCAATAAGGACTCGGTGTCATTATGTTAATAAAAAATGGCTTGGTGGTATGTTAACGAATTGGTCCACTACGGAAACGAGACTTCACAAGTTCAGGGACTTAAGAGCAGAACAAAAGATGGGGAAACTCAACTGTATCTCCAAAAGAGATGCAGCAATGTTGAAGAGAAAATTATCTACCTTGCAAACATGTCTCGGTGGGATCAAATATATGACGGGGTTGCCTGATATTGTGATCATCGTTGATCAGCAAGAAGAATATACGGCTCTTCGAGAATGTGTCATTTTGGGTATTCCAACAATTTGTTTAATCGATACAAATTGTGACCCAGATCTCGCAGATATTTCGATTCCAGCAAACGATGACGCTATAGCTTCAATCCGATTGATTCTTAACAAATTAGTATCTGCAATTTGTGAGGGTCGTTCTAGCTATACTATATAAGATAAGAAATATAAGATAAGATAAGAAATCGTTGATTATCATTAAGAATAATAAGATTAGTTAATTATTTGGCAACTCATAGATTTATGGATCGGTTACTATTTTTTAATTTTAAAAAAGAGATAAAAAAATAGGGATATTGATATTATTATGTTATGATGTTATGTAATTTCTTGGTATCGTAAATAAAATATACGATTAATGATTCAAGTTAGTGAGTTGAGAAATAGATGGTTGAATCAAAATAATTCCTTTTTTGAAGTTCAATTTCTGTCAGAGGACAATATGAATGTTATACCATGTTCCATTAAAACCCTCAAAGGGTTATACGATATATCGGGTGTAGAAGTAGGCCAACATTTCTATTGGCAAATAGGAGGTTTACAAATCCATGCCCAAGTACTTATCACTTCTTGGGTCGTAATTGCTATCTTATTAGGTTCAGTCATCATAGCTGTTCGGAATCCACAAACCATTCCGACCGACGGCCAGAATTTCTTCGAATATGTCCTTGAATTTATTCGAGATTTGAGCAAAACTCAGATTGGAGAAGAATATGGTCCTTGGGTTCCCTTTATTGGAACTATGTTCTTATTTATTTTTGTTTCTAACTGGTCAGGTGCTCTTTTACCTTGGAAAATAATACAATTACCTCATGGGGAGTTAGCTGCGCCTACGAATGATATAAATACTACTGTTGCTTTAGCTTTACCCACGTCAGCGGCATATTTTTATGCGGGTCTTACCAAAAAAGGATTGGGTTATTTCGGGAAATACATTCAACCAACCCCAATACTTTTACCAATTAACATCCTAGAAGATTTCACAAAACCTTTATCTCTTAGTTTTCGACTTTTCGGGAATATATTGGCTGATGAATTAGTAGTTGTTGTTCTTGTTTCTTTAGTCCCTTCAGTAGTTCCTATACCTGTTATGCTTCTTGGATTATTTACAAGTGGTATTCAAGCTCTTATTTTTGCAACATTAGCCGCGGCTTATATAGGTGAATCCATGGAGGGTCATCATTGACTAGTTTTCGAAATAGTCTTTTTTAAGCTTATCCCAATTCATGCATGATTCAAGAGAATCCACTTGGTTGGGGAACATAATAGATACAAATACGTATGAATATACGACCTAGAGTCGTAGGAAAAAAGATAGACGATATTGCGGAATTGTAAAAAAAAAAAGATGGGTTGGGGGGGTCACACTAGATGTATGTAATCTCTATAAGTCCAGCCCCTGTGTCTGTTTCGAGGAATGATTCTAGAATCCGATTCAATATAAAATGTGGTTTACGTTATGGAAGAAACAAATGTATATGTGATATTAGATATTTACTAGTTATATAGGACTATTCCTAATATATATATATTACTATATATATATATTACCCTATATATATTATTTTATTGATATTGATTGATATTGATTGATTGATATTGATTGATTTGATTGCGGTTCACTGCATTTATATAGTTCCAATATAAGTCCTTCTGTTTCGTCTGTGATTGTGGATTGAATGAAATGCAAAAAAGAGATGAACTATAGTTCTGACGATTCAGTAATATTATCATTTCAATTCGGAGTTTTTAGTTATTTCGACCCGATAGATCTTAATCAGATAGATCTTAATGATAAAATCTTAATGAAAAAAAATGATAAAAAAAATGAAGTAAAAATTCATTGGTTGATTGTATCATTAACCATTTTTTTTTGGGGGGGTGCGAGGAACTTACCATGAATCCACTGATTTCTGCCGCTTCCGTTATTGCTGCTGGATTGGCCGTAGGGCTTGCTTCTATTGGACCTGGAGTTGGTCAAGGTACTGCTGCAGGCCAAGCTGTAGAAGGTATTGCGAGACAACCAGAAGCAGAGGGTAAAATACGAGGTACTTTATTGCTTAGTCTAGCTTTTATGGAAGCTTTAACAATTTATGGACTGGTCGTGGCGTTAGCGCTTTTGTTTGCGAATCCTTTTGTTTAATCCTAGAAATGTAAAAAAGTACCTTACATACTATACTTTTTTTCTTATTTTTTTAACTCGCTATACTTTTTTCTTATTTTATTAACTCAGAATTGCTGTTTGCTTCTTCTAATTATATCAACGCTTTACTCCTACAATTATTTATTTGTTGAGACAATACCCCAGGAAAGGAAGGACTGTTTTGAGGATGAGTAATTACTGGATCCGCTCCTTTTCTTCCTTCGCGTCCTTAGCTTAAGCTTAGTACAATGTAAACCTTTTTTTTTACTTTTTTTAGGAATCGTTTCAACAAACGAGATATTTCACAATTGACATGAGACCCAAGACTTAACCTAATAAGTATTTTATTGGATTGGAAACTTCAAGTAAGAAATTTTTAAATTATCAAATTAAATTACTAGATTTAATCTACTCCCATTAAAAAAAAAAATGGAAATATTATTTATATAAAAATATTATTTATATAATAAAAAGAAATCGACCAAAAAAGGGACGACGAAGTGATACAAAAAGAACTCTGTTCTTTGTTAGTCCTATCTATAAGAGGAGAACATATGAAAAATGTAACCGATTCTTTCCTTTCCTTGGGTCACTGGCCATCCGCCGGGAGTTTCGGGTTTAATACCGATATTTTAGCAACAAATCCAATAAATCTAAGTGTAGTGCTTGGTGTATTGATTTTTTTTGGAAAGGGAGTGTGTGCGAGTTGTGTATTTCAAGAATAGGTTGGATCCATCCGACTGCACTTTATTTATGGTATTTTATTCATTTTATAGGATAAATAGGAAAAAAGTGCACGATCTCAACGAATTATTTCTGAATAAATTAAGAAATCATATGTAAGAACCATAGCATTTCGTGACTTATTGGTAAATTTGATTCTCTATTAACCAATAATGTGAGACCATTAACATGGTTAAAGCTAAACTGTTTGAAGTCCAGGCAAAACATGGTACTCTTTCTACCGGTACTAACGTACCGAAATGGTTTAAAAATGAATAGTTGGTAATTTATCTGATATAGAACACTCATATCGATAAAATGATTTGAACCATTTATTAAAAAAATGGGCATCTTGCTCTTTTTTTTCCAATGCCGAATCGACGACCTACGTAAAAAAAAAATAGGAATTTTTGGATTTGAAGTGAAGAAAAAAAGGAAATAAAAAAAAAATATAGAAATAAATTGTAAATTTAAATTTTAAATTAAATAAAGAACAAATACAAATAAAGAAAGAACTTTGCTGACAATTATAGATTTTTGTCTGGTCGGAAGAGTCCTTCTAATATTCTGGTCTTATATCAGTTTCGATGTTTTTGAATATAAACAGAAAAGAGAGGGTAGGCTCATTACATTAAAAAAAAAGATATGGGAATGCCCATAACATAAAATAAATAATTGAGCGTGAGAGCCAAATGAATCGAAAGATTCATGTTTGGTTCGGGAAGAGATTATGGAAGTTGTGAAATTAATGGTAAGATAATCTACTTTCATTAAATGATTTATTAGATAATCGAAAACAGAGGATCTTGAGTACTATTCGAAATTCGGAAGAATTACGTAGAGGGGCCATTGAGCAGCTCGAAAGAGCCAGGACTCGCTTACGGAAAGTGGAAATAGAAGCAGATGAGTATCGAATGAATGGATACTCTGAGATAGAACGAGAAAAAGAAAATTTGATTAATGCCACTTGTGACACTTTGGAACGATTAGAAAATTACAAAAATGAAACCCTTCATTTTGAACAACAAAGAGCAATTAATCAGGTCCGACAACGAGTTTTTCAACAAGCCTTACAAGGAGCTCTAGGAACTCTGAATAGTTGTTTGAATAGTGAGTTACATTTCCGTACGATCCGTGCTAATATTGGCATTCTAGGGGCCATGGAAGAAATAACAGATTAGCCCTTTTACTTTAGTTTAGAGTTTAGGCATTATTTTTCCCTTTGCTTCCGAAAAAGAATAAAAAAAACAAAACACTAATGGTAACCCTTCGAGCCGACGAAATTAGTAATATTATCCGTGAACGT